ATGCACATTATTTTAATAATGTAAATAGATGCAAATTGGGTCCCCACAAAATACTTCTAGAGGTTTTCCTGTTTCCGGGGGGTTTTCAGGAATGATAGCTATCTTAGGAGTTTAGGGGGGTAGGGGGGTTTTACGCAAAAAACCCCGTAATAAATCCCAGAGGGGGGTCTCACAGGGAAATAAGGAGAAATTATCACTACTTATGCACATGATATCCTTATATGTGATTCTTTAAATAAAGTCTTTTCACCGCTCATACTATGTCCGGGCCGGCAAAGTAAATGTTCAACCTTGTCTGTTATTCCCGTGTGCACTGTGAAATGCCAGCTGAAAGGAAAAAAAAAAAAAGAACCCCATGCGCCGTAGAAAGAATGCCCGGCTTGGTGGGTAACGAGGAGTATGTATTCCACCATTAACTTATGCAAGCGTCGATGAAAGTGTGAGGAATAATATCAATAAATGGCCCTGAAGTAGGAACCAAATGCCAGGAATAATTCACTGTGTGAAACCCCCACAATAGTTGTCCCTCACCTTCAATAACCGTTAGAATTAAGAAATCAACTGATGCAACTCTCTTACTACATTAAGATTTTGAGGTATGACGAGATGTTGGGTAAAGGTATAACTTAACTTATGAGTAGTTGTGTTCGGTCTTAAATTTCGCCTGTCCAAGATTTATTTAATTATCTAATAAATCACTATATGCTTTATGTAACCCTTAGTTTTATGGTGATATATGAATGTGGTAATCCTAGATATGTTGATTAAACATATATATGTCCTTGAATGCCCCTTATATGGTTAATATAAATGTATGGTGTAAATACATATGGGTATTTTGCACATTTAGATACTTGCAAATACTTGCAAATACTTGCAAATACTTGCAAATACTTGCAAATACTTGCAAATACTTGCAAATACTTGCAAATACTTGCAAATACTTGCAAATACTTGCAAATACTTGCAAAGAATAGTTTAGCTTAGAATCCTAGCTTTGGGAGTTAGGGGTGGGAGTTAAAATCTCCTTTCTTTGAGCAGTAGGGAGGATTTTAACCTCCGGCGTCCGGTTTACAAGACCGGCGCTCTGGCGCTGAGCTACTACTGCAGGCTCATCCAAGGGCTTTATTCTCGGCCCATCCGGCTAGTGGGGCGAGGACGAGGAACAGGAAGAAGTAGAGGAAAGATGCGATTTGGCCGATGATAATAAAGGGATGTTCTACGGGCATTCCTCCAATTCAGGTGAGAATGGCAACGTCTGCGATGAGGGTCCAGAAGAGGAACTGGGAGAGGGGGCGAAATGTGATGCCTCGTTGTTTGGATGTATGTAGAATAGGGACGACTATCAGCACTAAGATGGAGGCTAGCAGGGCTAAAACACCCCCTAGTTTATTAGGAATAGAGCGTAAAATTGCATACGCAAATAAGAAGTATCACTCTGGCTTGATATGTGGGGGTGTGACTAAGGGGTTGGCGGGGGTGAAGTTGTCGGGGTCCCCCAGTAGGTTGGGGGCGAACAGGGCGAGGGATGTTAAGGCAATGAGTAGAACAGCGAAACCCAGGAGATCTTTGTAGGAGAAGTAGGGGTGGAAGGAGATTTTGTCAGCGTCGGAGTTTAGCCCGAGGGGGTTGTTTGACCCCGTTTGATGAAGAAAAAGAAGGTGGACAAGGGTAGCACCGGCAATAACAAAGGGGAAAAGAAAATGGAAGGCGAAGAATCGGGTGAGGGTGGCGTTGTCTACGGAAAAGCCCCCTCAAATTCATTGAACGAGGGTGTTGCCAACATAAGGAACTGCAGATAAGAGGTTTGTAATAACGGTTGCGCCTCAGAAGGATATTTGCCCTCAGGGGAGTACGTATCCCACAAAGGCGGTTATTATCACTAGTAGAAGGAGGACCACCCCAATGTTTCAGGTCTCTTTATAAAGGTAGGAGCCGTAATATAGGCCCCGCCCAATGTGCATATAAATGCAGATGAAGAAGAAGGATGCGCCGTTGGCGTGAAGGTTGCGAATAAGTCACCCGTAGTTTACGTCCCGGCAGATGTGGGCCACGGATGAGAAGGCGGTGGCGATATCTGCGGTGTAGTGCATAGCAAGAAATAGGCCTGTGAGGATTTGGGTAATCAAGCAAATCCCTAGTAAGGAGCCAAAGTTTCATCACACTGAAATGTTTGAGGGAGCAGGGAGGTCAACGAGTGCGTCGTTTGCAATTTTTAGTAAGGGGTGGGTTTTTCGGAGGCTTGCCATTAGAGGTTTTTGTAGTTGAATAACAACGGTGGTTTTTCAAGCCATTAGTCCTGGTTAGAGTCCTGGCAGAAATTATGACCTATATTATGTCTTTGTTTTTATTAGGGTTAGTGTTGGGGTTGGTTGCGGTAGCTTCCAACCCCTCCCCCTATTTTGCCGCCTTAGGTTTAGTGGTAGTGGCTGGCATGGGGTGTGGGGTTTTAATTAATTACGGGGGTCCTTTTCTTTCATTAGTCTTATTTTTAATTTATCTAGGGGGGATGTTGGTTGTGTTTGCGTATTCAGCAGCGCTTGCTGCTGAGCCGTACCCTGAAAGCTGAGGGAGCCGCCCGGTTGCGGGCTATATGGCTATTTATGTGTTAGGGGTAACATTGATTTCTACTAAATTTTGAGGTGGGTGACATGAGTTTTCTTGGGTTCCGGGAGATGAGCTCGACGAGCTTTCTGTTTTTCGGGGGGATATTGGAGGGGTGGCTTTGATGTATTCGGCGGGGGGAGGAATACTGGTGATTAGCGCATGGGTTTTGTTATTAACGCTTTTTGTTGTGCTAGAATTAACACGGGGGCTGAGTCGGGGAACTTTACGGGCTGTTTAGTTAATGAATACGAGGGTGGCCAGAGCCATGGTCAGTAGGAAGAGGGCCAGGTAAGTTTTGATTATGCCGCGTTGCGTGTTGCTTGTGGTTGTGATGAGGGGGAGGCTTAGGGAGGCTACGGCTTTGGGCCCAGACTTCTCTAGTCATGTTTGGTCTACCATTTGGCTTGCGACTGTTTGACCTAAAATTAGGTTAAGTTTAGGGGTGAATCGGTGAATAATTGTAGGGAAAAATCCTAATATATTAGAAAAATGGTGGGGGGCGAGGTGCGGGGTGGGTTTGAGTTGTTTGCTTGTGAGGGATGCTAGCTCTAAGGCGATTAGGAGGCCTCCAATCGTGACGATTAGTGCGGCGAGTTTAAGTGCGGGGGGTATAGTCATGATGGGTGTTTTCATGGGAATGAAGTTTGAGGTAATTAGAAGACCGGCGAAGATGCTGCCCCAGGCTAGTCGTTTAATTGGGTTAATGACTGCCGGGTTGTTTTCGTTGATTGGGGAAAGGGGATTAAAACGAGGGTGTCCTATGGAAACAAAATATACAACTCGGAGGCTGTAGATAGCTGTGAAGGAGGTGGCTAGAAGGGTTAAGACGAGGGCTCAGGCGTTTAGGTGGGATGTGTTTAGTGCTTCAATGATTGCGTCTTTTGAGAAGAAGCCCGCCAAAAAGGGTGTGCCTGTAAGGGCTAAACTACCTACAGTCAGACATGAGGATGTAAAAGGAGTGAGGTGGTGCATGCCTCCTATCTTGCGGATGTCTTGTTCATCGTTGAGGCTGTGAATGATTGAGCCTGAGCATAGAAAGAGCATTGCTTTGAAGAAAGCATGGGTGCAAATGTGAAGGAAAGCTAGTTGAGGCTGATTTAGTCCTAGTGTCACCATCATAAGCCCTAGTTGGCTTGATGTTGAGAATGCAACAATTTTTTTGATGTCATTTTGGGTCAGGGCACATGTAGCTGTAAATAAGGTTGTGAGTGCACCTAGGCAGAGGCAGACTGTTAGGGCAGTCGAGTTTTCTGCCAGTAGTGGGCTCATTCGAATCAACAAAAAAATTCCTGCAACGACTATTGTGCTGGAATGTAGTAGGGCAGATACCGGCGTAGGGCCCTCCATGGCTGAGGGTAGCCAGGGATGGAGCCCAAATTGGGCAGACTTGCCCGTTGCTGCCACAATTAATCCTAGAAGGGGGAAAGTGAGATCGAAGTCTTTAGCGGCCGTGAATACTTGTTGTATTTCTCAGGAGTTAAGGTTTGTGGCTATTCATGCTATGGCAAAAATTAGGCCGATGTCCCCCACTCGGTTGTATACAACTGCCTGAAGGGCTGCAGTGTTTGCATCTGCCCGTCCGTATCATCATCCGATGAGAAGGAAGGACATAATGCCGACTCCTTCCCACCCAATAAAGAGTTGAAAGAGGTTATTTGCTGTAACTAAAATAATTATAGCAATTAGGAAAACTAGAAGATACTTAAAAAATCGGTTTATGAAGGGGTCGGCGTGCATGTACCACGAGGCAAACTCTAGAATGGACCATGTTACATAGAGGGCAATGGGGGTGAAGATGAGTGAGTAATGATCAAATTTAAGGCTGATATTAATGTCGAAGGCCTGGGTATTTATCCAGCTTCAGGACGTAATAATCGTCTCTGCGCCTTCGTTAAGGAAGAGAGATAAGGGGAGAAGGCTGACTAGGAAGGCTAGCTTAACTGCAGTCTTAACGTGGGAAAGAGCCCAATCCTGTTCCTTGGGGTTTGGGGTGAGTGTTGTGAAGACGGGGTATGCTAGTAGCACAAAGATAATAATTAAGCTTGAGGTTATTATAAGGGAGGTGGGGTGCATAGCTGCTACTTGGATTTGCACCAAGAGTTTTTGGTTCCTAAGACCAACGGATGAGCTGTTATCCTTTAGAAGCGAGGGCGAGTGAGCCTTGGGGTTCAACCAAGGTCGCGGAGATTAGCAGTCTTCGTTGCTGGCGAGCCTCTCTCGGTGGATAAGGGGGCTTTAACCTCTGTCTTTAGAATCACAATCTAATGTTTTCGTTAAACTATATCTACAGTATGCCCACCCTCAGATTAGCTCGGGCTTAAGTGTCAGGAGAATAAGGGGGAGAAGGTGGAGGGCCATAAGCAAGTGCTCCCGAGAGTGGGAGGGGTCTAAGGCAATAAGGTGGGGTGGAATGGGGCCTCGTTGGGTTATAAGAAACATGTAGAGGGAATAACTTGCGGTAATTAATATGCCTGCCCCGGTTAGTGCGAGGGTTCATCATGACCAGTTAAATAAGGAGGTAACAATCATTAGTTCACCCATAAGATTGGGCAGGGGTGGTAGAGCCAGGTTGGCTAAGCTAGCAATAAATCATCAGGCTGTCATTAAGGGCAAGACTATTTGGAGTCCCCGGGCGAGAAGTATTGTTCGACTGTGGGTGCGTTCGTAGTTTGTGTTTGCCAAGCAAAAGAGGGCAGAAGATGTTAATCCGTGGGCAATTATCAAAATAAGGGCCCCCGAGAAGCCTCAGGGGGTTTGAATAAGGATTCCCCCCACTACTAGTCCTATGTGACTGACTGAGGAGTAGGCGATGAGGGACTTAAGGTCCGTTTGACGCAGGCAAATTGAACCCGTTATAATTACTCCCCAAAGTGCGAAGATAATGAAGGGGTAGCTTAGCTCTTTGGTGAGGGGTTCAAGTATTACGACGATTCGTATTATCCCGTAGCCCCCTAGTTTTAAAAGGACGGCTGCAAGAATTATAGAGCCTGCGACGGGGGCTTCTACATGGGCTTTGGGCAGCCACAGGTGGACACCATAAAGGGGTATTTTTACTAAGAATGCTAGAAGGCATCCTGCTCACCATAGTTTGTCTGCGAGAGAGGTAAGTTGGAGGGGGTCTGAAAATTGAAGGGTGACTAGCGAGAGGGTGCCGATGTTGTTCTGCAGAAGGAGAAGCGCGACTAACAAGGGGAGTGATCCTGCCAGGGTATAAAATAAGAAATAGACCCCTGCGTTAAGTCGTTCTGTTTGATTTCCTCAGCGGGTAATGATAATGAGTGTGGGAATAAGAGTAGCTTCAAATATGACATAAAACATGATTACTTCTGTAGCGCTGAAGGCAAGAATAAGGAAGAATTGAAGGGAGGTCAGGAGGGTAATATACATCCGTTGACGGTTTAGGGGTTCTGAGGCTGTGTGATTCTGGCTCGCTAAAATTATAAGGGGCAAGAGCCAGCAGGTGAGAACAAGCAGGGGGGTGGATAGGGGGTCTGTGGCCATGCAGAAACTTAGACTTGATCAGCCGGTCTCTGATGCATTTTTTAGTCAAGTTAGACTTGCAAGGGCAATGATGAGGCTGTGGGCGAGGGTTGTGGGCCAAAGTCATTTAGCAGGGGCCGCTCAAGCAGTCGGGATAAGCATAAGTGTTGGAATGAGGATTTTTAGCATTGTAGGAGGTTGAGGCTTTGGAGCCGATCTGTCCCGTGAGTTCGAGCGGTGGCTACCAGGAGGGCGAGGCCTGCACTTGCTTCACAGGCTGAAAATGCAAGTAGGAGTATGGGGGCCCCCGAGAAGTTTGTAGAGTCCAACTGCAGGGTTCAGAGAGAGAGGGCAATAAATAAAGAAAGCATCATCCCCTCTAAGCATAAAAGGGCGGAGAGAAGGTGGGTGCGATGGAATGCCAGGCCGGTTAGCCCCAGGATGAAGGCTGATGAAAAAGCAAAGTGAACGGGGGTCATTAGGCAATTATGGACTTTAACCACAAGTTTTTGAGCCGAAATCAAATGTTTTTCTTAGACTAATTGCCTATTCGGCTCATTCTAGGCCGCCCTGAAGTCATTCGTAGATTAGGCCGAGGGTTAAGAGGGCCAAGACAGCGGAAGCCCACAGAAATGTCAGCAGGGGGGTTGTAAGTTGGTCTCCTCAGGGGAGGGGTAGGAGGAGGGCAATTTCTAGGTCAAAGAGAAGAAATAGGATAGCAACAAGAAAAAAGCGAAGGGAGAAGGGTAGACGGGCTGAGCCCAGGGGGTCAAAGCCGCATTCGTAGGGGGAAAGCTTTTCGTGGTCGGGTGTTATTTGGGGGAGTCAAAAAGAGACAAGGGCGAGGATGATGGGAAGAATGGTAGTAATAATAATAATAGTTGTAATTAAATTCATTATCTTTCCTTGGACTTTAACCAAGACCGGGTGATTGGAAGTCACTTATACTTGCTTGATACTAGAAAGACTAAGATCCTCATCAGTAGATGGAGATGTAGAGGAAAAGTCAGACAACGTCTACGAAGTGTCAATATCAGGCGGCTGCTTCAAATCCAAAATGGTGTTCTGACGTGAAGTGGTATTGAATTTGGCGAAGCAGGCAGATGGCGAGGAATGTAGAGCCAATGATGACGTGAAGACCATGAAAGCCAGTGGCTACGAAGAATGTGGCACCGTAGACACCGTCTGCGATGGTGAAGGGGGCTTCGTAATATTCCATGGCTTGCAGAAACGTGAAGTAAAACCCTAGAAGAATTGTCAATGTAAGGGATTGAATGGCTTGTTTACGTTCGCCCTCCATGATGCTGTGGTGGGCTCAGGTGACGGTTACCCCGGAGGCAAGCAGGACCGCGGTGTTTAGTAGCGGAACTTCAAAGGGGTCTAAAGGGGTAATTCCTGTGGGAGGTCAGCAACCCCCTAGTTCAGGAGTGGGGGCCAGGCTTGAATGGTAAAATGCTCAAAAGAACCCAAGAAAAAAGAAAACTTCTGAGGTGATAAAAAGAATTATTCCGTATCGGAGTCCTTTTTGTACAGGGGGTGTATGGTGGCCTTGGAATGTGCCCTCTCGGATGATGTCTCGTCATCATTGGTATATTGTTAAGAGAAGGAGGGCTAGGCCAAGTCCTATAAGGGTTGTTGAGTGGAAGTGGAATCAGATTGCAAGGCCGGATGTCATCAGTAGGGCGGCTACTGCGCCTGTAAGCGGTCAGGGGCTGGGGTCAACTATGTGGTATGCATGTGCTTGGTGGGCCATTAGACGTTTTCTTGTAGGTAAAGGGTCAATAGGAGGACAAATACGTAGGCTTGAATTATAGCCACGGCGACTTCTAGCAGGGTGAGAAGAACAAGAACTGTAGAAGTTAGGATTGCTACTGCGGGTATTAGAGGTAGAAGGACAAATGCAGCTGTAGCAATGAGTTGAATTAAAAGGTGGCCGGCGGTGAGGTTTGCCGTGAGTCGGACCCCTAGGGCAAGAGGACGAATGAATAGGCTAATTGTTTCGATGACGATAAGGATAGGAATAAGGGGCCCGGGGGTGCCTTCTGGAAGAAGGTGTCCAAGAGCGTGGGTTGGTTGATTTCGCATGCCAATAATTACTGTTGCTAGTCAAAGGGGTACTGCTAGTCCTAAATTAAGGGACAGCTGCGTGGTCGGGGTGAAAGTGTAAGGCAGAAGACCAAGCATATTAAGGGTAATTAAGAAGATTATTAGCGAGGCTAATAGGGCAGCTCATTTGTGTCCCCCTGTATTTAACGGGAGAAGAAGCTGCTGCGTAAAACGGTTAATAAACCAACCTTGAAGGGAAAGAAGTCGGTTGTTTAGTCACCGAGCGGAGGGGGCAGGGTAGAGGACTCAGGGAAGGGAGAGGGCTAGGGCCATAAGAGGGACACCTATAAATGTGGGGCTCATAAATTGGTCAAAGAAGCTTAGTGTCATGGTCAGGTTCAGGGCTCTGTTTTGGGTTTCTCGGTACTTTGCGAGGTGGGTTCGTTAGGGTAGGTGTGGGCTAGAATTTTTGTGGGGACAATAATCAGAAAAATTAGTCAAGTAAAAACTAGAATGGCGAATCAGGGCGCGGGGTTGAGTTGGGGCATGTCGCTAGGGGTGGTTGGGAGCCACCAGTCTTTAGCTTAAAAGGCTAACGCTAGGCCCGGTTTAGCTTCTTAGCGAGGCGTCTTCAAGTATTAGAGAGGATCAGTTTTCAAAGTGTTCTAAAGGAACTGCCTCCACTACGATGGGTATAAAGCTGTGGTTTGCACCACAAATTTCAGAGCATTGTCCGTAGAAGACTCCTGGGCGGGATGCAATAAAGGCTGTTTGATTAAGGCGACCTGGGACTGCGTCCATTTTTACTCCTAAAGCGGGGACTGCTCATGAGTGTAGGACGTCCTCGGCGGACACAAGTACTCGAATGGGGGACTCAACTGGAATTACTATTCGGTGATCGGCTTCTAAAAGACGAAATTGCCCCGGGGTGAGGTCTTGCGTAGGGATTATGTATGAGTCAAATCCAAGATCTTCATAGTCTGTGTATTCATAGCTTCAGTATCATTGGTGTCCTATTGCTTTGATTGTTAAGTGGGGGTCGTTGATTTCGTCTATAAGGTAGAGGATGCGGAGGGAGGGGAGGGCAATTAAAATAAGAATGATGGCAGGCAGAACAGTTCAAATAATCTCGATTTCTTGTGAATCTAAAATATACTTGTTAGTTAATTTGGTGGAAACTATAGCCACAATAATGTAAAGTACTAGGGTGCTAATAAGGAACACAATTATAAGGGCGTGGTCGTGAAAATGAAGAAGTTCTTCTATAACAGGTGAAGCTGCATCTTGAAAACCTAGCTGTGAGGGATGGGCCATAATTAATCAAGATACGCGGGGGTCTAACCCACAATTCTGCCTTGACAAGGCAGTGTAATTGCTGTTTTACTAGTATCTTATGAAGAAAGTGACAGAGCGGTTATGTGGCTGGCTTGAAACCAGCCCATGGGGGTTCGACTCCTCCCTTTCTCGTTAGTTGGGTTGAACTTGAACAAATGCGGGTTCTTCAAATGTGTGGTAGGGGGGAGGGCAGCCGTGCAGTCACTCGACGTTAGTTGAGGTTAGTTCTACTGCGAGTACTTCACGTTTGGCGGCAAAGGCTTCTCAAATAATAAACAAAAACATAATAACTGCTACTAAAGAAATGAGGGACCCAATGGATGAGACTGTATTTCACAGAGTATAGGCGTCTGGGTAGTCCGAGTACCGTCGAGGCATTCCGGCTAGTCCTAGGAAGTGTTGAGGAAAGAATGTTAGGTTTACCCCTGCAAACATAATACCAAAGTGGATTTTAGTTCAGGTGCTGTGGAGGGTGTAGCCTGAGAATAGGGGGAATCAGTGAACGAAAGCGGCGACGATGGCGAATACGGCGCCCATAGATAGGACATAGTGGAAGTGGGCTACTACATAATAGGTGTCGTGTAGGACGATGTCCAGTGAGGAGTTGGCCAGGACGATTCCCGTGAGTCCCCCTACTGTGAAGAGGAAGATAAAGCCTAGGGCCCAGAGAAGTGGGGTTTCTCACTTAATAGAGCCTCCGTGTAGAGTTGCGAGTCAGCTGAATACTTTCACACCGGTGGGGATGGCAATAATTATAGTTGCGGATGTAAAGTAGGCTCGGGTATCCACGTCTATGCCGACTGTAAACATGTGGTGGGCCCATACAATAAAGCCTAACAGGCCAATGGCCATTATAGCTCAGACTATTCCCATGTAGCCAAAAGGCTCTTTTTTGCCGGCGTAATAGGCGACAATGTGAGAAATTATTCCAAAGCCGGGCAGAATGAGAATGTAAACCTCGGGGTGACCGAAGAATCAGAATAAGTGTTGGTAAAGGATGGGGTCGCCTCCTCCTGCCGGGTCAAAGAAAGTGGTGTTTAAGTTGCGGTCTGTGAGCAGCATTGTGATGCCTGCGGCGAGCACGGGAAGGGAAAGAAGAAGGAGCACAGCAGTAATCAGGACGGCTCATACGAACAAGGGGGTCTGGTACTGAGAAATGGCAGGGGGTTTTATGTTAATAATAGTTGTAATAAAATTAATGGCCCCTAGAATCGAAGAAATACCTGCCAGATGCAGGGAAAAGATGGTTAAATCAACGGATGCCCCGGCGTGTGCTAAGTTTCCGGCCAGAGGCGGGTAAACGGTTCATCCGGTCCCAGCCCCAGCTTCTACTCCGGAGGAGGCAAGAAGCAGGAGGAAGGAAGGGGGCAGAAGTCAGAAGCTCATGTTGTTTATTCGAGGGAATGCCATGTCGGGGGCGCCGATCATAAGAGGCACGAGTCAGTTTCCAAAGCCCCCAATCATAATTGGTATCACTATAAAGAAAATTATTACAAAGGCGTGTGCTGTAACAATGACGTTATAAATTTGGTCGTCTCCGAGGAGCGCGCCGGGTTGGCTTAGCTCTGCTCGGATGAGTAAGCTTAGGGCGGTGCCCACTATTCCGGCTCAAGCACCAAATACTAGATAGAGGGTGCCGATGTCTTTGTGATTAGTCGAGAAGAATCAACGTGTGGTGGCCACAGGTAGGATGGCTGAGTGTTTAAGCGGTGGATTGTAGCCCCATTGACAGAGGTTTAAGTCCTCTTCTTACCAAGCCCCGAGGTGTTCGTCATATTAGATTGCAAATCTTAAGGAGCAGGCTAACGTCTGCCGGGGCTTTCCCCCGCCTTTTGTCCCCGGACAGGCGGGGGAAAGGGTAGATGGATGCTCGCTGGCTTGAGCGCTTAGCTGTTAACTAAGAATTTGTAGGATCGAGGCCTACCTATCTAGAAAGGCTTTAGCTTAATTAAAGTGTCTGTTTTGCATGCAGGAGATGTGGGGTAATATCCCGCAAGTCTTATCAGGGACTGAGAGATTTTCACTCTCGCTTAGGGCTTTGAAGGCCCTTGGTCTTGTGTTAGCCTAAGTCTCTTAAAGGGTGAGAAGTGCGACGACTGCAGGGGTTAAAGGCAATAGAAGGAGGGTGGCGGCGGTCGTTGTTGCTAGTGGAAGCGTAAACTGTGAGTGTTGCAGTCGTCAAGGGGTAGTGCCTGTTAGGGTGTTGGGGGATATAGTTAGGGTCATGGCATAGGAGATTCGCAGATAAAAGTAGAGGCTAAGGAGGGCAGTCATTGCGGCTAGGGTTGCTGTTGGGGCCAGGTCCTGTTTGGCAAGTTCTTGAAGAATAAGTCACTTAGGTATGAAGCCCGTTAATGGGGGGAGTCCTCCTAGTGACAGAAGTACTAAGGGGGCGAGGGCTGTCAAAGCAGGTGCTTTGGCTCATGATGTGGCGAGTATATTAATGTTAGTTGACTTACTCAGTTTAAATACAAGGAATGTGGAAATTGTTATTACAAAATATGTTAGCAGGGTAAGAAGCGTGAGGGAGGGAGAAAATTGAAGCACAAGGATTATTCAGCCAAGATGGGCGATGGACGAGTAAGCAAGGATCTTACGAAGCTGGGTTTGATTTAGTCCCCCTCACCCTCCAACAAGGGTGGAGGCTAGGCCGAAAGCAATCAGGATTGTTGAGTTGGCGGGCTGGATCTGGAGTAGGAGGGCAAAGGGGGCAAGTTTTTGTCAAGTGGAGAGGATCAGTCCGGTTGTAAGATCAAGTCCCTGAAGAACTTCCGGCAGTCATGAGTGGACAGGTGCAAGGCCAATTTTTAGTGCTAAAGCAAGAGTAATTAGGGTGATAGGGAGGGGGTGGGATATTAGTTGAATATCTCATTGCCCGGTTAATCAGGCGTTGGTAGTGCTGGCAAAGAGAAGTATAGCGGCTGCAGTCGCCTGAGTAAGGAAATATTTAGTTGTTGCTTCTACTGCTCGGGGGTGGTGATGTTGGGCTATAAGGGGAATAATGGCGAGAGTGTTTATTTCAAGGCCTATTCAGGCGAGAAGTCAGTGGGAGCTCGCGAATGTAATTGTGGTGCCTAGGCCTAAACCAAAAAGTAGGGCGGCTAAGATGTACGGGTTCATTAGTAAAGGAAGGAGTTTAACCAACATGTTTGGGGTATGGGCCCAAAAGCTTAATTAGCTGACTTTACTAGGAAGTGGTGTAGTGGAAGCACTAAGAGTTTTGATCTCTTCAGGTAGGGTTCGAGTCCCTTCTTTCTAAGGAGCTGGAGGGACTTTAACCCTCATGGTTCACTCTATCAAAGTGGCCCTTTACTTCAGGCACAACTCCGGATTTACAGTTGTGGTGGCAGGCCAGCAAATGCAATGGGAAGGGCAAGGTGTCAAATAACTAAAGCCAGGGTTAGCGGGAGAAAGTTCTTTCAGATTAGGTGCATAAGTTGGTCATACCGAAATCGGGGGTACGAGGCCCGGACTCAGAGGAATACGACAGAAAGGAGGGCGGCCTTAGTTATCAGGTTAAGAGCAGTGAGTTCGGGTAAGGTGGGAATATGAGAGGCCCCCAAAAAGAGTGTGGCGGAGAGGGTATTTATTAGCAGAATATTCGCGTACTCTGCCAGAAAAAATAGGGCAAAGGGGCCCCCGGCGTATTCGACGTTAAATCCGGAGACTAGTTCTGACTCCCCCTCCGTGAGGTCAAAGGGGGCACGATTGGTCTCTGCAAGAGTAGAGATATATCATATTGCTGCAAGGGGCCAAGCAGGTGCAATTAATCAGACACTTTCTTGGGCTACGTTGAAGGTTTGTAGAGTAAAGCCCCCTGTAAAAATGATAATGTTTAAGAGAATCAGTCCCAGGCTAACTTCGTAGGAAATTGTCTGGGCTACAGCCCGAAGGGCGCCGATAAGGGCGTATTTTGAATTTGAGGCTCATCCTGAGCCTAAAATTGAGTAGACAGCCAGGCTAGACAGGGCCAGAAGAAACAGAATCCCGAGGTTAAGGTCTACAACAGGGTAAGGCATAGGCATTGGGGCCCATAGGGTCAAAGCAAGTGTTAAGGCTAGGATAGGGGCTAGAAGGAAAAGGATAGGGGAGGCGGTGGAGGGGCGCACTGGCTCTTTAATAAATAGTTTTACACCGTCAGCGATGGGCTGTAGAAGGCCGTAGGGTCCCACAATATTGGGGCCCTTTCGTAGTTGCATATAGCCAAGAACTTTTCGTTCAAGGAGGGTTAGGAAGGCAACTGCTAAGAGGACGGGCACGATGAAGGCGAGGGGGTTAATAATATGGGTAATAAGTACTGAAATCATAGTTAAGGAGAGGACTTGAACCTCTGTGGAAAGGGCTTAGGCCTTTTGCAATTGCCGAGCTCTGCCACCTTAACACGCCGTGCTCTTCGGCGGGCGGGGCATGCCCTCTTGCCTACTTTAGTTGTCTTCATTAGGTGGGGGTAAGGCGTGCCTCGGGCAGGGGCCTTATCTTCTCGGTCCTTTCGTACTAGAAAAGATCATGTCATAGATAGAAACTGACCTGGATTACTCCGGTCTGAACTCAGATCACGTAGGACTTTAATCGTTGAACAAACGAACCCTTAATAGCGGCTGCACCATTAGGATGTCCTGATCCAACATCGAGGTCGTAAACCCCCTTGTCGATATGGGCTCTAAAAGGGGATTGCGCTGTTATCCCTAGAGTAACTCGGTTCGTTGATCGGCATTGCCGGATCTTATTGGTCAGAAATTCTGTTAACTAGAGCGGCAGCTCTTAGTTGTAGGAGGGGGAGCTCCCATTCCACGTGGGGGTTTTTTGTTTCCCCGCGGTCGCCCCAACCAAAGACATTAGGACAGGGCTCATTTGGTTTTGTCCCTTATTAGGGAGGTTTTAACATGATCTGTCTTGTATCTAAAGCTTCATAGGGTCTTCTCGTCTTATGCTATTATCCCCGCTTCTGCACGGGGAGATCAATTTCATTGACTTGAAAAAGGAGACAGTTAAGCCCTCGTTATGCCATTCATACAGGTCTCCATTTAAAAGACAAGTGATTGCGCTACCTTCGCACGGTCAAAATACCGCGGCCGTTAAACTTATAGTCACAGGGCAGGCGGGACCTCTTATTTCTAAGTTCTACAAGAGGCGATGTTTTTGGTAAACAGGCGAGGCTTGATGTGTTTGCCGAGTTCCTTCTCTTTCTTTTAGTCTTTCCTTAGGGGCACGCCTGTGTGGGGTTAACGGTTGGTTTATTGAATGTTTTTCTGGTTCTTTGGTCTGTTATTCAGTGCCCTCTGGGGTTGGGGCCGTTAAGGTTCGGAGGGGTGTCCGTTCCGATGTACACACGTGCAAGGAGAGAGTCTTAGGCTCTCTTATTACTCATATTAGCAGGGTCGCTCCCATGTTTGCATGGGACGGCCTGGTAGAATTAGGGGGGTGAGATTTGCTGATCCGTATAAAGGGGGTAGAAGTATATCTGAGCTTTAACGCTTTCTGAGGGGATGGCTGCTTTTAGGCCCACCAAAATATTTTACCTTCTATAATTATGATCTTTACCCTCCTGGAAAAGTTGTATCTTGGTTCAAAGGGGCTGTACCCCCTTTGACTAACTCTCTCGACTTCTTAAGGTGTCAGGTGGAGTAAAACTGAAGTGAGCGAAGAATTCGGGAGGCTGAACTTCTATCCAATTCCCAGGCAACCAGCTATAACTAAGTTCGGTAGGTCTGTCACCTCTACTCAAAGCTCTTCCCACTCTTTTGCCACAGAGACGGGTTTGCCCTATTAATAGGCTGTCTTGGAGTAGCTCACTTAGTTTCGGGTTATCAAACTAAAGCACGCTTTGCTTGGGTTACACTGGCTAAATCATGATGCAAAAGGTACGAGGGTAAATCTCTGCTTTTTTAGGCTTCACTGGGTTGTTTCACTTCTCTTTCAGCGTTCCCTTGCGGTACTTTCTCTATCGCTCCACAGGCCCTTTTCTGTCGCACATACTTGGGGGGAAAAATGGTTTGTTTAACACAGTAATAGTGTATTAAGGGGTATTAATGTTGGTTTGTTGGTTCTGGTTTTAGGGGGCTAGCTGTTGGGCATCAGGGCGCCCCGATTTGCACGGGGGACTTCTCAGTGTAAGGGAGATGCTTTTCTGTCTTAGCTACGCTCTGATTTTTCCAAGTGCACCTTCCGGTACACTTACCATGTTACGACTTGCCTCCCCTTCGCGATTGTAAGGTTTTAGTTACTGGAGTCTATAGGCTTGGGGAGAGTGACGGGCGGTGTGTGCGCGCTTCAGGGCCAATTTCAGCGGAACGCTCTACTTCCTGCTTACTGCTAAATCCTCCTTCAGATGTGCGTTTCAGCATATCATTCGTATTTCCTGTGGCAGGAAATGTAGCCCATTTCTTCCCTCCCCATACGCTACACCTCGACCTGACGTTTTAGGTTGTACCAATTTTGCTTACTATTAAACCTTCACAGGGTAAGCTGACGACGGCGGTATATAGGCGGGGAAGACAAGGGAAGGTGAGGTTGAACGGGGGTTATCGGTTCTAGAACAGGCTCCTCTAGGTGGGTCTAAAGCACCGCCAAGTCCTTTGGGTTTCAAGCTGATGCTCGTAGTACCCAGGCGGGTAGTGGGTGTAACATACTACCAATGTTTACGGCTAGGCATAGTGGGGTATCTAATCCCAGTTTGTGTCTTAGCTTTCGTGGGTTCGGGGTTGTAAAGCCACTTTCGTGGTTGAACTTCTTACCTTCGGGTGCGTATAACAGCTCTGAAGGGGTTCGGCTTTAGTTCTATAAAAATCTTAACCACGCTTTACGCCGGTAATTATCAACTTGGGCCTCTCGTATAACCGCGGTGGCTGGCACGAGTTTTACCGGCCCTCTTAGCTTTAACTAAGTCAAGTTTTCACTTATGGCTTAATGTTTATCACTGCTGAGTTCCCTTGGGGGTGTGGCTAAGCAAGGTGTCGTGGGCTAGTAGTGGTGTGCCTGATACCGGCTCCTTGTTCCCGGGCGGGGAACTGTAGGGCATTCTCACGGGGGTGCGGATACTTGCATGTGTAAGTTTAGCTAGAGTTGATAGTAAAGTCAGGACCAAGCCTTTGTGCTTGCGGAGCTTTCTAGGGCTCATCTTAACATCTTCAGTGTTATGCTTTAATTAAGCTACGCTAGC